GGCCTGTTTTTCGCTATACATGCATTTTCACAAATAAACTGCCCAAGACTAATTATTGTGGATCTCTCTTCACAAAAATGACAATGGATAAAATACCAATTCAAATGAAATGGATTCAAAAATTTTTTACTGCATAGATCGGGATTCGAAATCCTTCCAGTTTCATCCATTAAATAATATTGAATTATTTCAAAAGTCTGCTTAAAATTGTCAAGTTGAAAATATTTCATTACCAAGATTTGATTATAGGTTAGTAAATGGTAAAAATTCATAATTGGAAGGGCTGTTCCTAAGGAACCCAATGATTTCAATTTACTAACTGAAACTATGAGGTCTCTTTGAAGTGCTTCTTTTATTCCATTGTGATATTTTACACTGTTAAATGGCCCCATTTGAAAACAATTGGATGATGACAAAATTAGCAAAGATTGATATTCGTTATTTCTATTCAACAAGGTACGAATAGTTACTTGATTTTGGATAAGGGATTGTTGAATCCATGCCTTGGAATAAAACGGATTGGTATAGGTGCAACTTGATACAGTATTATAGATAAACCATGAACCGGATGAATCGTTCCTTTTTCCGGTATACGAAAGGGGGGAGGTGACTAAGTCGATTCTTATAAAATCGCGAATCAGATCATTTGTCCTTACTTGAACAAAGGAAACATGGGCCTCCCCAATAGAAGAACCTTTTTTAGCGTGGTTCCAATTCAATACTAAACAAGTTCGAACTAATTGACTACTTGTGTCAGGAATTCCAAAAAGGACTTTGCCGTTTCCATAAAGAATATAATTGACAACTCGAAGTTTCATGGTATCCCTTTCCTGCAACGGGTCCTGAGGGAAAAGTGTTGATAAATTTATACCGTCTGCTATTTCATATGTTTCTACAGGTCGAACCAAAACAAAATACTTTGTCTTGGTCGGCGTCATCCCTTGGACATAAATCCAATTTTTCCATTTCCTTTTTGATTCCTTCGAATTTGTTTTTCCCGATTCTGGTGGTATTAAGATGCTGCTGTGTCGGACTATCTGATCTGTCTCTTCAGGAAAATAAATAGCTCCAGAAAGGATTTGAAGTTCAATCCTTTTTTTTTTTCTCTCCACTCGAACCAATCCACTTACTCGGCTTCTTATATTAAAAGTGATTAGTGTATCTCCTCCAATGATACTATTATTCCGCACCATTATGGAAGAAGATCCAGGCAAAATATGTACTTCCTCGGGAATGAAAAAAAATCGATCTACTTTCATTTGGTATCTTGGCTTAAATTCTTTTGCCCCTCGATAATCAACCAAATCCTCTTTTTTTACGATTGAATGCACCTCCATAGTCCCATATTTAGTAATTCCTGAGCTGTTTCTTCTGTATTCAGGATCATCGAAATAACCAAGAATACTATTTCTGCGGAAAATACCATTTATGGGTATTTCAACCGAGATATCGGAATCTGAATAGAGCATTGTTTCTTTGTTTCGTTCTTGAATCGACTGGAATGGAATGATGAATCTATTGCTCCGCCTCTTTGACAATAAATTAGAATTCTGATAGAGAATAGCAGGATATAGTATATTGCAACGACCAGTATATATGATTTTATTTAATTCTGAATAAATCGGAGGATTGCCTTCGTTTTTACCAGAAATATCCGAACGAAAGAGTTTCTGTTTCACTTGCTCATTAGTCACTGAGCGGTTAGAACTATATCTTCGTTCGACAGAAAGCGAATGAATGTTCAGTTGATCTTGATCTTTGTGAAGTGAAAAAGGGACTACACTGGATCTGCACGACCCTCCTGCTAATATCCATAAATGGCTTGTTTTTGGTAAGAGATGAACATTGCCATATGTAAATTCAGATGCATGGTACACATTGGTACTCCAGTGCATTTCTCCCTCTGAATCAGAATAAATATGTTTTCGAACCTTCTCTTTAAAATTGAAAGTGTATGTTCCTGCCCGAATCTCAGCAATCACTTGTTCGGATTCTACATATTGATCGTTTTGGACTAAAAGAAAACTTTTAGGTGGAATATTCACATTATGTAGAATGTCTTCACTCTCAATAGTTATATACAAGTCTATATAACACAGAAAAGCAGGATGTCCGTGACGTGTACGTGTGGGATGAACCAAATCCTCATTAAATTTGATTTTTCCATTAGCGGGGGCTCGTACATGTTCTGCAGTACCCCCAGTGAATACTCCACCAGTATGAAAAGTTCGTAATGTTAGTTGAGTACCCGGTTCTCCAATAGATTGACCCGCAATAATACCTACAGCTTCGCCCAATTCGACCAGGTCGCCATGAGTAGGACTCCGTCCATAACAGAATCGACAGATCCAAAATATACTCCTACAAGTAAAGGGAGTTCGAATAGATATTGGCTGTATTCGAGAGGTTAAGAATCGATTGACAAGTCCAATACCAATATCTTTATTTCGAATGGCAATGCATCGCGGGCCCATATATATATCGTCTGCTAGTACACGCC